CTTACTGTCTTTGGGATCTGATGCTACACCGCTGCTGAATACCTTAGGGGATCGACTTTATTACATAAGTGGATTCCTTACTTTTATCTCATATCATGACATAAATAAGCAGTTTTTATTGGATCGGCATCGGCCAAAACCTCGCGAATTGGTCTTTACGGTGCTTCCTCTATCAATTAGATCCTTTATCCATAGAATAAACTATCTAGGCATATTGATTTCTTCATATTTCGACTTTTATGAAGTTTCTTTCTTTGCTACAGCTGATAAAAATCGTTTTTTGCACGATGCATATGTAGAAAGCCTATTTTTTTTTCTAGTATTTATTAGTGTATTTGCTCTTTGTTCCCCCCCCTTTTTTTCTTTTCCTTTTTGATTTCTATAGTCGAGATAGTCGCACGTAATGACAGATCACAGCCATATTATTAAAAGCTTGTGGTAAGAATGGATTTCGTTCGAGTGCCCGAAAATAATATTCTAAAGCTTTTGTATGTTCTCCATTACTTGTGTGGATAAGGCCTATGTTATAGAGTATATAGCTTCGATCGTAGGGATCAATTTCGAGTCGCATAGCTTCATAATAATTCTGTAAAGCTTCCGCATAATTGCCTTCAGATTGAGCTGACATCCGTTACGGTCGTCATTCGATTCAAAGAATTCTCCGTTTCAGAACCGTACATGAGATGAAAATCTCATACGGCTCCTCCCTTATGTGCATAATGAGAATAATAATCCATGGAATCAAAAAAGATTGAAATATTCTCATCTCATTATGAACTGAGTGGGGCTAATGTTTTTACAAGAAATCTCTAGCCAACCTTCCTGCAAAAGCTTTTTCTTATTCTTAATATCACGCGTGTTGGTACTGGTACTAGATAAAACTGTAAACTCCAACAATTTCTTTGTTCTCAACGCCCCTTAATTTCCAGGAATTAATCACTTCAACAGTCTTCGATGGTTCTAAGGGTATCCACAGTACGAACGAGATGGATGTTTGTTATTCCAACCATCCTTCTTAGTCCCGATCCCGATAAGGAAAAGGGGCAGTTTAGAACAAAGTTTTCGTGTTGCTGATTCCTAGACGTAGCGCCTCTTCCCCTATGCCGCCTATTGGTACTGGTGTAGTAGGGTTGACTTGCAATACAGAACCCATAGGTGTAACCTTTCGCTCAATACTAGAATCGACAATTGAAGCATCTGAGGCTGCATTAATCGGGGATACACGACAGAAGGAATGGTTTTATCTATAAACTTCACCTTCAACAAGCGTAGATTTTTTCAATAATCTTTTTTCGTTCTTTTCTATCCCGAATCGTCTTTCTTTCTCCTAAGACCGAAAGCGGTAAATAAAAAAAGAATCAAATCGCACCATCTCTGTAATAGCTAAATGCCTCTTTTTCTCCTAAAGTTGTCGGAATTATTCGTAATAATATATTGGCTACAATTGAAAAGGTCTTATCAATAAAATTTCCATTTATCCGCGATCTAGGCATAGTTAAAAATCCATTCTATAATTCGTTTCATTACCTCTCATGAGAAAATGATCCCACAAACCAAGGAATTGTACAGTACAAAATAACATAAAAGCAGACGCATTAAAAAAAAATACACCGATCCGTTGATTCGTTCCAATTCATTGATTAAATCAGGTATAAAAATCAGAAAAAAAATCGGAGCGTCGTCTTTGCAAACAAGATATATACCTTTATTGTTTTAAACAGTTTTTCACAAACAAAAAAAAATTCTCTTTTTTCCCCAGACTCAAAGGAAGAATTTTTTCTTTGCTGAAAGGGTTTCTATTTTTCTAGTTAGAAGGGATTCGATTGTCCGTACCCATCTAACAATCGAATTTGAACAACTCGCTATTCACGCGGGTTCTCGGTCATAATCATTATGTAGGAGAGATGGCCGAGTGGTTCAAGGCGTAGCATTGGAACTGCTATGTAGACTTTTGTTTACCGGGGGTTCGAATCCCTCTCTTTCCGTACCGTGACCTAATTTGCCAATGTTACTAACCGCAATGTTTCCAAGCAAAAAAGAATGAATACCAGGTAGTTATACCTTTTTTTGAGATAGATTCTCAATTCCTAGTTTCTGTGATACGTAAAATACAGGAAAGAAAGTTAAAGGGTAAATTTGTACGAACCCGTTATTTTAGTTAGGTTTAAGTCTGACGAGAATAATATTCTACGACAAACAATTCATTTATTTTCAAACCGACCCATTGACTATCTATTATTTGATTGACTAATCCTTTATATTGGAATGCGTGAAGAGTCAAATGCTTTGGCAATTCCTCATGGTGGGATGAATCAAGATAATTTTGAATCAGAGATCTAGATTTTGGATCATCCCTTGCTGTAATAATATCTCGGGGTTTGCAACGATAACTTGGTATATCGACTATACGCCCATTAACTAAAATATGTCGATGGTTAATTAATTGGCGAGCTTGAGGAATAGTTGAAGCCATACCCAATCGAAAAAGAATGTTATCCAA